GAATCTGTTGATTGGAAATCCCGAGATAGATAGACAGATGACAAATAGAGTTCTTATCTATATAACTCTATTTTTGTTAGTATCATTTGTCTATAATGATAATAATTGATAAATCCAAAATTTTCAATTGAATTTTTTTTTTCAATTGGTATTTTTGCTTATCTCATATTTTTCAAATATGGAAACTTAGGTAAGTGCTTTATAAATATATGTATGAAAATAATAAATTTGATTTCATTTAGCCTCTTCATGCTTACTCTAACTAGTTATTTCGGTTTTCTATTAGTGGTTTTAACTATAACCTCAGCTCTATTTATCGGTCTGAGCAAGATACGACTTATTTGAAATTAATTAACTGTACAATTCATAAAAAGAAGGATTTGTGGGGTATTCCATATATTTTATATATTCTAGAGTTCGTTATCTTGTCAATTTCCAATTATTGATCATTGAGATTCATGGACAATACATATTAATATTTAAGGATCGATATTACCTCTCCTTTTTTTCTTCTGGTGCAAATAAATTGAAATGATTGAAGTTTTTCTATTTGGAATCGTATTAGGTCTAATTCCTATTACTTTGGCTGGATTATTTGTAACTGCATATTTACAATACAGACGTGGTGACCAGTTGGACCTTTGATTAATTAACATCTATTTTTTTGCTTGACCTCCTACTTGCTTGAACTCATAGGGGGTCAAATTCAGCTTGCTGTTCAACTATTTCAGTACAATTTTGACCTACCAATAACAAGAATGCAATCACGCTCTGTAGGATTTGAACCTACGACATCGGGTTTTGGAGACCCACGTTCTACCGAACTGAACTAAGAGCGCGTTATTTTCAATAAAAGAAAAGTAATCCTAATATATCTTGCATGTATATACTATCATATAGTATATGATAAAATGAAAGAAAAGATTAATTATTTATGTTGAATTGTAATCGATCTCAATTGATTCCTTTTTACTGTTCAGAAGAAAAAGTAATAGGTAGTAGGGATGACAGGATTTGAACCCGTGACATTTTGTACCCAAAACAAACGCGCTACCAAACTGCGCTACATCCCTTTCAATTGGTCTACAGTGTCATTGTAGAGAATCCCTGTCTTGTTTTCCAACATTTTTTTTATTTCATAATTTGATATAAACAAATTCTATTGCCATTTCTTCTTTTTTTTTTTGTTTCATATCATATAATATACATACCATATAATAATAAAAAGAATTATATACGCATGAAATAACTATGAAACCCGCCATAAAAAAATCAATATTTTTAGCTAATGTTGAGGCGGAAAGGGACATATTCTTTTTTTTTTTAGAAAAAAAATATCTACCGAATTGTTGTAGATTTCAATTTCAATTAGAGAGTTCGTGCACAATATAAGCGGAACTATATAGACATCTGATCATATATGTATTACCATTATGTAGTACAAATTACTATAAAAAATAAAGAAGGAGTTTTTAAAATGAGAGATCTAAAAACATATCTCTCCGTGGCACCAGTAGTAAGTACTCTCTGGTTCGGATCTTTAGCGGGTCTATTGATAGAGATCAATCGTTTATTCCCAGATGCGTTGATATTCCCCTTTTTTTCATTCTAGTGATTAACCCATTCTAGTTGTTAACCCGGGAAGGGGTGAAGAAGATTAGAGCTACAATCAAATATCTGTGACTAATCCTCTCCCCTTATCCTTCTTTTTTTGTTATTAGAATAAAAAATAAGTTATAAAAAGAAAAGAGAAAGAATAAAAGTGGATTCAACCTCAGTCAAACTCGGACCTGGGTCTAGGTTCCAATTCAATTAATAACCGAGTGATAACGGAAATAAAAATTGGATGGCTAGCACAAAAATATAATACAAGATACTGAAATGAAAAATGAAATACTGTACTGCGATTCTCAATTTTGAAATCCTTGTATTACTTATTATTACTATAATATGATTGCAACGAAATCTTTCATCGTTTTAGCAACTTCTGCTTTTTTCGTTCCTTTTTTCTTTTCGTCATGTTGTTTTGGATCTAAAAATAAAATAGTTGCGTAAATCAAAAATACAAAGGAGGTTCATGGCCAAGGGTAAAGATGCCCGAGTAACGGTTATTTTGGAATGTACTAGTTGTGTTCGAAACATTTCTAATAAAGAATCAACGGGGATTTCCAGATATATTACTCAAAAGAATCGACGCAATACACCTAGTCGATTGGAATTGAGAAAATTCTGTCCCTGTTGTTACAAACATACGATTCATGGGGAGATAAAGAAATAGATCCGTCTGCGTGTAACCCTTCCATTCCAAGGAAAATGAAAAATGACATATAGAAAATAGATTTTCTATTCAAAAAAAAAAAAAAAGAAATCCTATTTCTTAATTTTAAATTGGTTGTTTTGATCCGATTGAAATAGGATTTTCGGGATAAGGAATAAACAAACCATGGATAAATCAAAGCGACTCCTTCTTAAATCCAAACGATCTTTTCGTAGGCGTTTGCCCCCGATTCAATCGGGGGATCGAATTGATTATAGAAACATGAGTTTAATTAGTCGATTTATTAGTGAACAAGGAAAAATATTATCTAGACGAGTAAATAGATTGACTTTAAAACAGCAACGATTAATTACTATTGCTATAAAACAAGCTCGTATTTTATCTTTGTTACCTTTTCTTAATAATGAAAAACAATTTGAAAGAAACGAGGCAATCGCTAGAACTATTGGTCTTAGAACTAGAAATAAATAAGCTTACCTTTCAATTGAATCAAAATTAAAATCTAAACGCTCAAAATAGGATTGATGTTTTGTTCAAAAAATACGAGAACCCAGATTTTATTTTAGTGTTGTAAGAATAACAAAAAAGAATCAGGGAAGCAGAATCCATCTTTTTTTTTATTGAGCATCTTTGTTCATTTTGACAATTTGATGATATTTATCATACTAATTTCTACTCTACCTTCCCGGCGTTCATTCTGCAGGGAACTCCATTTAAACTATTCCGACGGATTCTTCCCACTCTTCTTATTTTCTAATCTCTTTTGAAATCATATAAAGACAATTCCTATTTAATATAGCGATTTGTGCAAGTATTTTACGATTAAGAAGCAACTGCTTCTTGTACAGATTGTACATTAATTCACTATAATTATAGTATACTTTACCGTCTCGAACTACTGCATTTATTCGAGCAATCCATAAATGACGAAAATCCCTTTTTTTCCTAACTCTATCCCGATAGGATGAAACCAAAGCTCTTATTTTCTGTTGAGTAATAGTTCGAGTAAGTCTTGAATGGGCCCCTCGAAAACTTGATGCAAATAAACGAATTTTTGTTCTACGTCTCCGAGTTATATACCCTCGTTTAATTCTGGTCATTGAATAAAAAAAAACTTTGATGAATAACTAATTGATTTCTTTTCTTTCAGTTATTCCTTTCCTAGTCTATTAATAACAAAACGGATTTTTCCAATGTATAAAAAAAAAATTCCAATGGCTTTTGCTACTATAACCTTCCCGACCACTATTTTTTTTTTTTTTTTTGGGGGGGGGCAGACATTTCATCTCATAATAAAAAATTTTATTGATATTTTGATACTTAGTATCAAAAAAAGATAGTAAACGTAAAAAAAACAAAAAAAAAAGAAATGGATAAAGAAATAGTGGTTTCCATCGTTTCTATGGTTAGTTCTTAAACGGTGAGGTCCTCTCTATACACCGGAGCTCGTTATTTTCTATTGTTAACTTGTACAGTTCACGTTCTTTGGCTCTACCCATGAATTATCCTTCTTTCACAATGAGATTTACCTATGCAGTAACGGTATTTAATTATGAAGATTCGCCGGGTAGCTAACCCTCTTAGTCCGTTTTTGCAAGAAGAAGGGTATAATATAATCCTTCTGTTAAATAGGATTTCCTCCGCGTAATGGATAAGCATTTATTACCAATGGGGAATTCTTTCTCATCTTAAATTGAAAACGGGGGTGATTGGATTTGCACCAATATAAACCATCAATTTGATACACAATCAATAAAGGGTACAAGAAATCTTTTTTTTTTTAGATATTGAATGTAGCTCTTCCATTCTATCCTATTCATTCACTGGTATTGATCATGGATACTGGAAAAATACTTTCCTTTCTTTTGTACCAGTCTATGATCTGAACGAGTCGCACATACACCCTAGTACATGTTCCTCGACGCTGAGGACATCCCCCAAGGGCGGGGGATTTGGTGACATTTTTGATTGGCTGTCTTGTGTTTCTAATAAGTTGTTTAATAGTTGGCATGTTGAATCATATACATAATGAATTGGTTTAGATCGATCCTAACCCGATGATTATGAATTAGTTCTAGATTCTATATTCCTAATTAATAGTATTAATAATAGTAGATTAATTAATAGATAATAGAAAATATTCTATTAAACCCAGTAAGAAGATAAAATCTCAAATAGAGGATTTGCAAAAAATACCCCTTTTTATTCAACGGCTACAAGATCAACAATTCCATGAGCTTGGGCTTCTGTTGCTGACATAAAAACATCCCTTTCCATGTCTTCGGATATAACCCATAAGGGTTTGCCTGTTCTTTGTACATAAACTCTTGTGATGCTTTCCCGCAACTTCAGTAGTTCTTCCGCTTCCAAGATAAATTCTCCCGTTTGTGCCTCATAAAAAGAACTAGCAGGTTGATGGATCATTACCCTGATGATTTAATAAATGGTTTCTCTATCTCACATGATGAGTTAAAGAGAAAAACAATAAATAAATTGAAACAACCGTACAGGCATCTTTTGTGCATTGCATACGGCTTCACAATGGAATTCATTTTGACCTTCCATCAAAGGAATAGAAAATATAGGATCTCTTAGACCCAGAGAAGTAAATGATCCAATAACCACCCTTCCTTTTATTTTTAAGTTATTTTGAAATACTATGATGGCTCCGTTGCTTTATTATTTGTCGTTTTTTATTGAGCAATCCCAAAGTTTCTTTTTTTTTTGTAATTCAAATAAATAAATAAAAAAAAAAAAAGATTTATTTATTTGAATATTCTTTCATAACCGAAATATGGTTAAGAGTCTTCTGTTGTGAAAACAAAAAAGTTTGTGACGCTGAAAAAAGAGGGGTCCCTCGATAGATCAAATAAAATAGGAAATTCCTTTTATCTCATACTACTGTTTCGATACATAATCTTCAGGATTTAGAAAAAACAAAAGAATAAAAAAAGGTCTCTTATCGAATTCAAAGTGCCATGCTATTATTACTTAATATTCATATTTTATATGGCGAAGGCATAGTTTTGTTTTATTTTTTGTCTCAAATTGAACTAAAAAAAGCAGTGGCGCCAAGCGTGAGGGAATGCTAGACGTTTGGTAATTTCTCCACCGACTAGAATAAAAGATCCCATTGAGGCGCCTAATCCCATGCATATTGTCTGTACATCAGGTCGCACAAATTGCATAGTATCGTAAATAGCTACTCCGGGTATTACCCATCCGCCGGGAGAGTTTATAAATAAATACAGATCTTTGGTATCATCCTCTATACCGAGATATACCATAAGACCGATAAGTTGATTTGAGATCTCGCTATCAACCTCTTGGCCTAAAAAAAGTAATCTTTCTCGATAAAGTCGGTTGATTAGGATCAAATTGTATACCTTAAGAACCGTACATGCACCTTTTGATGCATACGGTTCAAGAAAAATTTCGAAAAAAAAAAAGAATCAATGTTTAGATTCCAGTCTTTTTTACTTTAGCGGGATATTTTTTACTTCTAATGAACGGGCCCTTCCTTTTTTCAAGAAAGATTCGTTTTGGCTCCTTTATCTATACTATAAAAAAAAACGAATTCATTCAATTTATTGACCTAACTTTTCATTGATGTATTCTTTCATCGAAATTCAATTGAAATTACGATGTAATTTTCTTGTTTCTGAATGGGCTTCTGCACTTCAATTCTGTTAGGTTTATGCTATACTCCGAGTAAAGATACGCCTGATTTGGATTTGCACATATAGGACAAATGCCTAAATACTATGTCTTTGTGCTACCACTTCTTTTTCTTTTTTTTTATTAGTTTTATGTTTTTTATAGCAAATATTCAACGTATTCATCATATGACTCGATTGATTAGCAGTTTTAGATCACTGCTATTTATAACTAAAATATGATACAAGTAGTAATTATCGAATTCATATATTCAAAATTGGGTTTTTTCTAAACGGAGCCTCGATACTTCATTTTATTGGTCCAACCAAGTAAACCATAAATTTTTCTAATTGATAAGATTAATCTGTATACCCCCTCAAAAAAAAAATAGATCTAATTACACTTCACGCTCCAAATTATTGAAAATAAAATCAATCTTTCTTGGGCGAAAGAGAGGATATCTCGATCGGGGGAGAGAACGGGGAAATCCCATATGACCCAATATATCTGACAAGTCGCACTATACGTCAACCCAAGATGCATCTTCCTCTCCAGGACTTCGAAAAGGTACTTGTGGAACACCAATAGGCATAAAATGAAAGAAAAATAAATAATTAAGTACTATAGCTCACTTTAATATGGAAGCGTAACCACAGGTTTATTGTCTTAATAAATAAGATTTGTCTTTATCAGATTTTACCTTTTTTTTATAATATTTTATATATAAATTGAATAAGTTCATAAAAAAGGAAGACAGAATGAATAAAGGAAAATTCTTTCGAATAGGTATTTTTTTTTTATCATGAACAAATCTGTATGCATTCACTCATAGAAAATAGGATTAACTCCGACTCACCATTGCGTATTGGTACTTATCGGGTATAGAATAGATCTGCTTCTTTTTGTTCCTACGAACCTAATTTTTCCATTATTACTAAAATAATAGACCAAATAGTAATCCTTTCTCTGAGATAATCCCCGGAAAGGGGGAGGTCCATAGCCGCCTACTAGTTTTTTTTTAGTGCAATAAAGTTACATAGTGTCTATTTTTCGTTGCTAAAGGGGTATTTCCATGGGTTTGCCTTGGTATCGTGTTCATACCGTCGTATTGAATGATCCCGGTCGTTTGCTTTCTGTTCATATAATGCATACAGCTCTAGTTGCTGGTTGGGCCGGTTCAATGGCTCTATACGAATTAGCGGTTTTTGATCCCTCTGATCCTGTTCTTGATCCAATGTGGAGACAAGGTATGTTCGTTATACCCTTCATGACTCGTTTAGGAATAACCAATTCATGGGGCGGTTGGAGTATCACAGGAGGGACTATAACGAATCCGGGTATTTGGAGTTACGAAGGTGTGGCCGGAGCACATATTGTGTTTTCTGGCTTATGCTTTTTGGCCGCTATTTGGCATTGGGTGTATTGGGATCTAGAAATATTTTGTGATGAACGTACAGGAAAACCTTCTTTGGATTTACCGAAGATTTTTGGAATTCATTTATTTCTTGCAGGGGTGGCTTGCTTTAGTTTTGGTGCATTTCATGTAACAGGATTATATGGTCCTG